TCTTTTTCTTCATTTCTCATCTGTTTATTCATTATTGACAGTCAAAGACGAAAGGGAAGAAGGTCTTTTATATATATTGAAATCCTCATATAAAACACAATTCACAACAACAGTAGGGTAAATTAGACAAATTAGGAGTCCTAATTGGAATTGTCTGAACAAAAGAATTCATAAATAGAATATTGATTGGAGGGGGACGTATGATATAAATACCAATCAAAGAGATTTATCGTATATGTATATGATGTTACCTAAGTCCATGATCTTTAGCCGTGCATTGCATTAGGCTAAGCGAAAAAAGACTATTTCGAAAAAAACAAGTCAATGGGGACACTCCAGAGATTCGCCTATATAAGCCGCGGCTAAAGTTGCAAAAATAAGAGCTTGAATACCACTTGTAAATAATCCAAGGAACATAACAGGTATAGGAACCACTAAAGGTACTAAAGAAACAAGAACAACAACTACTAATTCATCAGCTAATATATTCCCGAAAAGTCGAAAACTAAGCGATAAGGGTTTTGTAAAATCTTCTAAAATGTTAATGGGTAAAAGGATTGGAGTTGGTTGAATGTATTTACTGAAATAACCTAATCCTTTTTTGGTAAGACCCGCATAGAAATATGCCACTGACGTGAGTAAAGCTAAAGCAACGGTAGTATTTATATCATTCGTGGGTGCGGCTAACTCCCCATGAGGTAACTGTATGATTTTCCAAGGTAAAAGAGCCCCTGACCAATTAGAAACAAAAATAAATAGAAACATCGTTCCAATAAAGGGAACCCAAGAACCATATTCTTCTCCAACCTGAGTTTTACTCAGGTCTCGAATGAATTCAAGGAGATATTCGAAGAAATTTTGACCGTCAGTCGGAATAGTTTGTGGCTTTCGAACAGCTAGAGTAGCTGAACCTAATAAGATAGCAATTACAACCCAAGAAGTAATAAGTACTTGGGCATGGACTTGTAAACCCCCTATTTGCCAATAGAAATGTTGGCCTACTTCCACACCCGATATATCGTAGTATAACCCTTTTAGGGTGTTGATGGAACATGATAGAACATCCATATTGCCCTCTGACAGAAATAGAACTTTATTAAGGGAATTATTTTGATTCTACCGTCTCTTTCTCGATTTGCTTATTTGAATCGTAGTGAATACCAATTACTCATAATAAGATCTCTTTATATCTATCTCTTAACATTCAAGAATAGCAACGGATTCCATCCATTGATGAGGTTTCCGAAATCGAAGATATTCAAATCAAAGATTTATTATATAATATAGCTAAAATGACCCTCACAAATAGCAAATACTAATTTGTTAAGAACTAATCGGATTGAAGCTATAGCGTCATCATTCACCGGAATCGAAATATCCGCAAGGTCAGGGTCGCAATTTGTATCGATAAAAGAAATAGTTGGAATTCCCAAAGCGATACATTCTCGATGGGCCGTATATTCTTCTTGCTGATCAACGATGATTACAATATCGGGCAACCCCGTCATATATTTAATCCCACCCAGATATGTTTGCAAATGAGATAATTGTCTCTTCAACATAGCTGCATCTCTTTTCGGAAGCCGATTCAGTTTCCCTGTCCTTTGTTCCGTTATCAAGTCCCTGAACTTATGAAGTCTCTTTTCTGTAGTGGACCAATTCGTTAACATACCACCAAGCCATTTTTTATTAACATAATGACACCGAGCCCTTATTGCAGCCCATGCTACTGAATCGGCTACTTTATTTTTGGTACCAACAATTAAGAATTGTTTTCCTCTACTTGCTGCATCAAAAACCAAATCACAAGCTTCTGATAAAAAACGAGCAGTTCTAGTAAGATTTGTAATATGAATACCTTTGCGCTTTCCAGAGAGATAAGGTGCCATTCTAGGATTCCATTTCCTATTACTATGACCAAAATGAACTCCTGCTTCCATCATCTCTTCTAGATGGATGTTCCAATATCTTCTTGTCATTTCTCCTCACATTATTCTCTTTTTAAAAAAAGAGGAGTTACACGGAAATTAATAATTGTTCCGATGGAACCTTCTATACCTTCCGATGGAACCTTCTACCGAAAAAAGGCTGTTGGTTCATTCCTTCTTAAGAATCATTCAATCTTATTATGAATGAGATGATTGTTCTGATATGAGATATTATGAGAATTCTTTCAAATAACAGAATCAAATCATCCTCTGTGGTAGAACAAAATATCTCATTTCCACCCCGAATAGATTTTTCTTTTTAGTTTCCAAAAGAATGTTGTGTTGTTGCCTTCTTGAACGGCCCACTCCTTTGAATCCGGTCCCAACGGGTATCATCCTCCCTAAAACAACGTTCTCTTTCAGCCCTTTCAACCAATCAACACGACCTCGGAGAGAGGCTTTTGCTAAAACTCGAGCAGTTTCTTGAAAACTGGCTTCGGATATGAAACTTTGAGTATTCAAAGATGTTCTCGTTATTCCCAATAAGATAGCTCGATAACAGATCACTTCTTCCAAAGCACGCCCCGTTCGTTCCGCTCGTAACAATCCAATTAGTTCTCCGGGTGAAAAAACATGAGACATTCCATCTTCTGAAACTAACACTTTTGATGTTATTTGACGTACAATCATCTCTATATGTTTAGTATGAATCCGCACCCCCTGGGATCGATAAATTTTTTGGATCTTATTAGCCAAAGAAATACGACTTTGCACTATAGTTAGCTCAGAACCAATCAAGAATCCCCAAGGATTTCCAAGAATTCTTGTTATACGTTCGTTCCAACGCTCAACCCTCCTTTCTAGGTTAAAATCAATCGAACGCACTTCTAAGACGTGTTCAACTTTTGGAAGACCCTGCGTTATATCACCAGATTTCGATTTTTCATATATAAATGTAACTAATGTGTCTCCTTCGTAAAGGATTTCCCCATAATGGCCACGAACAGTTGCTCCGGGAGTGGCTAAATAAGGCTTAGCTGATCTTATTACTACAGAGTTCACTTGAACAATTAGAACTTGACCCGATTTGAGGTGTGGTCTGTTTTTGGCTATACATACATTTTCACAAATAAACTGCCCAAGACTAATGTTTGTGGATGTCTCTTCACAATAATTGTGATGGAGAAAATACCAATTCAAATGGAATGGATTCAAAATGATGTTACTGCATAGATCGGGATTATAAATTTTCCCATTTTCATCCATTAAAAAATATTTTAGTCCTTGAAAAGTCTGTTTTAAATTGTCAAGTTGCAAATACTTAGTTACCAAGGTCTGATTATGAGTTATGAAATAGTAAAATGAATCAAAATTCACAACGATAGGGGCGATTCCGAAAGGGCCCAACGAATCCCTAATTGGAATTATGGAATCTTTTTTTTTAATTGATTCTTTTATCGTATTGTGGTGATATTTTATACCGGCGAATGGACCCATTCGAGAACAATCGGATGATGACAAAATGATCAAAGATTGACATTTTTTATTTCGATTCAATAACGTACGAATAGTTCCTAGATTTTGGCTAAGCGATTCTTGAATGGTTGGCTTAGAATAAAACGGATTAAGATTGGTGCGATCTGATCCATTATCAGAGATCAATCCTGAACCTGACGGATTATTCCTTTTTCCGGTATACGAAAAAGGGTCTTTCGCTAAGTAAACTCTTAGTAAATCCCGAATCAAACCATTTGTCCTTACTTCAACAAAAGAAGCAGAAGCCTCTTCTTTTATCGAAGAGCTTTTTTTGTCTGGGTCCCAATTCAATACTAAACACGTCCGAACGAATGGAATACTTGTGCCATAAATTCCCCCCATTAGTTTGCCAAGGATATAATTGACAACTTGAAGTTGCACATGATCCCTTTCCCGCAACATATCCTGTGGGAAAAGTGTTACTAAATTTATACCGTCCGCTATTTCATATGTGACTACGGGTCGAACCAAAACAAAAAACTTTTTCTTGGTAGGTGTGATCCGTTGGACAAAGATCCAATTTTTCAGTTTTTTGAATTCCTTGGAATCTTTTCCCATTCCTGGTGGTATCAAAATGCTGCTATGGCGGCATATCTTATCTCTCTCTCCAGGAAAATGGATATCTCCAGAACAGATTTTAAGTTCAATCCTTTTTTTTCTCTCCAATCGGACCAATCCGCCTGTCCGGCTTCTTGTATTTAAAGCGATTCGTGTATCTACTCCAATGATACTATTGTTCCGTACCATTATGGAAGAAGAACCAGGTAAGATATGCACTTCCTCAGGAATGAAAAAAAAGAGATCTACTTTCATTTGGTATTTTGGACTAAATTCTTTGATGCCTCGATACTCAATCTCAATCAAATCCTCTTTTTTAACGATTGAATGCGCCTCTATAGTCCCATATTTAGTAATTCCCGAACTTTTTCTTTTGTATCGAGGATCATCGAAATAAGCAAGAATATTTTTTCTACAGAAAATACCATTTATAGGTATTTCAATCAAGATACCTGAACGGGATATTAGTTCTTTCTCTCCTTCTGTAATCGATTGGAATGGAATGATGAATCTATTTTTTCGTCTCTTTGCCACTAAATCAGAATTTTTTTTGAGAATGACAGGATATATGAGATTACAATCCGTGCATATGATTCGATTTTGTTCTGAATAATCAGGAATCCAGTCTTCTTTACCAGAAAAATCCGAACTAAAGAATTTGTGTCTCACTTGATCATTAGTCAATGAGAGGTTCGAAGAAATAGATCTTTGTTCGACAGAACGAGAATAATAAACCTTCATTTGATCTTGATCCTTGTGGAGAAAAAGAAAGGGGTCTAATACGCTCGACGGACCTCCTGATAATATCCATAAATGACTTGTTTTTGGTAAGATATGAACATTACCATATGTAAATTCAGGTGCATGGTACACATCGGTACTCCAATGCATTTCTCCCTCGGAGTCAGAATAAATATGTTTTCGAACCCTCTCTTTATAATTCAAAGTGGATGTTCCCGCGCGAATCTCAGCAATCGC